GCTCTTCCGATGGGGGGGCTAAGGGTTGGTGTACCAATTTGCCTGGGTGAGTATTTATTTAAAATGAATAATTATTGGTAATTCATTATAAGTGTGGGATGGTGGTGGAGATGAAAAAATCCACTCTAAACTGTTAACTTCTTTAGTAAAAGACCAAGATTTAAATTCTTCTTCTCTAACAAAAGCGTCGTATATTATAAAAATAAACCATACTGCACCTAAAATAGATAATGTTGAACCTAAAGAACTAACAAAGTTTCATAGAGAAAAACTATCTGGGAAATCCGAATATCTTCTAGGCATTCCAGATAATCCTAAGAAATGTTGAGGGAAAAAAGTTAAATTAACTCCGACAAAAGTAACTCAGAAATGTATTTTACCATAAAACTCGTTATAAGAATAACCAGTCATTTTACCGAATCAAAAATAAAAACCAGCGAACATACCAAATACTGCACCTAAGGATAATACATAGTGGAAATGGGCTACCACATAATAAGTATCATGTAATAAGACGTCCAAAGAACCGTTAGCTAATACTACACCAGTCAAACCTCCTACAGAAAACAAGAAAATAAATCCAGTTGCTCACAACATAGGAGTGGTAAAATTTATTTTACCTCCATACATTGTAGCTAATCAACTAAATATTTTAATTCCAGTAGGAACTGCTATGACCATAGTTGCTGCTGTAAAATAAGCTCTAGTATCTACATCCATACCTACTGTGTACATGTGGTGTGCTCAAACGATAAAACCTAAAAATGCTATTGCTAATTGGGCATAAACCATCCCTAGATAACCAAAGATTTGTTTTTTAGCAGAAAACAAAGGTATAATTTGAGAAATGATTCCAAATGCGGGTATAATTAAAATGTAGACTTCAGGGTGACCAAAAAACCAAAATAAATGTTGGTATAAAACGGGATCTCCTCCCCCTGCGGGGTCGAAGAAACTAGTATTAAAATTCCTATCTGTTAATAACATTGTAATTGCTCCTGCTAATACAGGCAGAGATAGCAATAATAAAAATGCAGTTATTAAAACTGATCATACAAATAGAGGTAACTTGTCCATAGACATACCGGGAGCTCTCATATTAAAAATAGTTGTTATGAAATTAATGGCTCCCATTATTGATGAAGCACCGGCACAATGCAAACTAAAAATAGCTAAATCAACCGAACCTCCTGAATGCGTTTGTGGGCCAGATAATGGTGGATAGACAGTCCAACCTGTACCAGCCCCTTGTTCTACTAATGACGAACCTAATAATAAAATTAAAGCTGGAGGTAATAACCAAAAACTTAAATTATTTAACCTAGGAAATGCCATATCAGGTGCACCTATAAATAATGGTACAAACCAATTACCAAAACCTCCAATTAATACGGGCATTACTAAGAAGAAAATCATTACAAAAGCATGTGCAGTTACTACAACGTTATAAATATGATCATCTCCAAGCATGGTACCTGGTCCTGCTAGTTCTAAACGTATTATCATACTTAAAGCTGTACCTACCATTGCTGAAAACAAACCAAAAATTAAGTATAAAGTTCCTATATCTTTATGATTCGTTGAAAATACTCAACGAATTATAAAGTTGCCCATGTGAGAATAATAATTTATTTTCAATTATACCTGTTAACGGTATAAAAATTAAAAAGTATAAAAAATAAAAAACAGCCGATATTTGGGCTATTAATACGTACGGATCTTCAACTGGTTTAGAACCTAACCAAGTTAAAAGACAAAAATTAAAAATAAAACACCAATAAAAGAATTTACCAATTGGTCTAAAAATTAGTGATTTCAGTCAACTAGTGTGGACGAATGGTGTCAAAAATAGTATCAATATACTTACAACTAAACCAATTACACCACCTAATTTATTAGGCACTGCCCTTAATATAGCATAGGCATATAAAAAATATCATTCTGGCATTATGTGTACAGGCGTTACCATGGGGTTTGCTTTAATGAAATTTTCTGGGTCACCTAAAACATTAGGGGAATAAAAAACCAAATATAATAAGAATATATATAATAAAACAAAACCATAAAGGTCTTTAACTATGAAATAACTATGGAAAGGGATCTTGTCTGAATCAGAATTAACACCTAATGGGCTATTAGATCCTGTGGTATGTAATAATATTATGTGGATAAAAACTAATCCAGCCAAAATAAAGGGAAACAAATAATGAAAACTAAAGAATCTATTTAAAGTAGGGTTTCCAACACTAAAACCTCCTCAAATTCAAACCACAATATCATTACCAATGTAAGGAATAGCTGATACAAAATTAGTAATTACAGTAGCCCCCCAAAAAGACATTTGTCCTCAAGGAAGTACATAACCTATAAAGGCAGTCGCCATCATTATTAATATAATGACAACACCAACATTTCATAAAGGACCCCTTAAATAACTTCCATAATATAAACCTCTACCTATATGTATGTACATACAGACAAAAAATGCTGAAGCACCGTTAGCATGTAAATATTTTAGTATAAATCCGTAATTAACATCTCTACTAATGTGTGTAATAGAAGAGAAAGCTATACTAACATCTGCACAATAATGCATTGCTAGAAAAATACCTGTTACTATTTGGGTTACTAAACATAAGCCTAATAAAGAACCGAAATTCCATAAGTAACTTAAACTAGCAGGGGCAGGTAAATCTACTAAAGCTGAATTAATAGGTGAAAAGATAGGATTTTGTTTTCTCAATCTCATATTAAAAACTAATGTTTTTATAACAAGCAAATAAAAATATATTTGATAACCAATCTGGTTTTATTCCAAATATAAGAATAAAAACTAACAATATAAACAGAGGGTGGAATTCGAATAATGTTATTTGCCTAGGGGAAATTAAATAATAACCTAAGTAACCAAAAAATATTCTATTATAAAAATAAAGGGCATAAACTGTGGCTAATATTAACCCTAAAGAACTTAATACTCCTACAATCCAAGAGTAATTATAAGCAGAAATAATAGTAAAAAATTCTGCAATAAAATTAAAGGTTAATGGAAACCCTATATTTGCTAATATTAGTATTAAAGTTATAGAAGATAAAATAGGCATAGATACGGTCAAACCTTTAAAGTATTTTATGATTCTAGAATGAAATCTAGAATATAACACTCCTGCAGACATAAATAGACCAGAACTAGACAATCCATGTGCAAGCATCATAAAAATAGAAGCACATAAACCCTCAAAAGAATGGGTGAAAATGGCTAAGGAAACAAACCCCATATGTGCTACAGATGAATATGCTATTAACCTTTTCATATCATTTTGCCTACAAGTAGTCAAACCACCATAAATTACTGCAATTATACTTAATATAATAATAAAAGGAGTAAAGTATTGAAAAGCAAGAGGAAATAGTGGGTTAAGAAATCTTATAAAACCATAACCTCCCAATTTTAGAAGAATACCAGCTAATAAAACTGAACCTGCTAAAGGTGCTTCTACATGAGCCTGAGGTAACCATATATGAACCGGTACCATTGGTACTTTAACAGCAAAACTAATGGTAAAACTTATAAAAAATCAAAATTGGTAGCTGGAGGGTAAACTTATATTGCTAATAAGTATAATGTTAGTTGACCCCAATAGGCTATACAATTTAAATATACTCATTAACATTAGTAAAGACCCTATTAATGTATAGAAAAAGAAATAGAAAGCTGCTTTTACTTTTTCTTCTCTGGATCCTCAAATACCTATTAACAAAAATAAAGGTATTAAACTAGATTCAAATAAAATATAAAATATTAGTAAATCAGAAGTAGTAAAAACTCCGACTAAAACAATAAGAGTCAAATAAATTAAAATTATGAATTCCTTGTTTAAGTATTCAACATTTTCTCAACTAATTAAATAACATATAACAATTAACATTATACTCAAACCTATAAAAAAGTGAGATATTCCATCAACATAAAATAAAGTATTGGTTATACCTAAACCAAAAGAATTACTCCAAGAGTTAATAAAGGTATATTGTAAGTCATCAAAATTAGAAAGTTTTAAATTTTGAAGTATAAATAGTATTAATATAAGAACAGAAAAGAATAGTGATATTCTTTTTAATTCTGTAACCCTATTTCTGTCTATAAGAAGAATAATTAAGAATGAAATAAATATTGTTAAATACATAATTTATTTGGCAAACCTTCTAAAGACCATAATAAACAATTGGTAAATAACACCAACCCTATACTCAATGGTAAATAAGTTTTTCAAAGTAGATACATTAATTGATCGTATCTCAATCTAGGGTAACTCGTTCTAACCCAAATAAAAGCAAAAGCGATTAAAGTTAATTTCAAAAAAGTTAATCAAGTTAAATCAAACATTAAAAATTGACTTCCACCACAGAATAATACTACAAATAAATAACTCATAAATATAATGTGGCAATACTCCGCTAGGAAAAATAAAGCAAAAGACATAGAAGAGTATTCTACATTATAACCAGACACTAATTCAGATTCTCCTTCAGTTAAATCAAAAGGAGCTCGATTAGTTTCTGCTAAAGAACAAATAAAAAACATGAAAGCTGCTCCCAGCAAAGGTATAAGTAATCAAATAGAGTTTTTTTGGAAGGTTACTATACTATTAATATTAAAACTTCCGACACATAAGATAACATTTATTATAATTAATCCTATACAAACCTCATAACTTATCATTTGGGCTCCAGCTCTTAAAGCCCCCAAAAATGCATATTTAGAATTACTGGACCAACCAGAAATCAAAATAGCATATACTCCTATAGTAGATAGGGCAAATACGACTAGCAAACTTAAATTCAAGTTATTAAGGACAATATCTTTTCCTAAGGGAACTAGACTTCAACTAGTAAGAGCCAAGGTCAAAGCTAAAATAGGAGCTCATAAATATAAAAAAACGTTTACGTGATTAGGAATAACTATTTCTTTACAAAATAATTTTACTCCATCAGCCAAGGGTTGTAATAACCCGTAAATACCCACAACATTAGGACCTTTTCTTGATTGTGTATAACCTAATATTTTTCTTTCTGCTAAAGTTAAATAAGCTACAGAAATTAAAACAGGTACTACAATAAATAAAAATTTCAAAACACCAAAAATTATATCTATAATATAGTTTAAAATGATTTTGTTATTTTATCCTTTTAGTAAATTTAATAAACCCACAGAAATAGAACCTCTTACCTTATAGAAAGTTATTAATATGGATAAACCTATAGCTGTTTCTACAGCTGCTACTGTAATTATATACAAAGAATATATTTGTCCAGTGATAGAATTTAATAAGGTGGAATTAACTAAAAAATTTAATGTTATAGATAATAGCATTAACTCTATACAAATAAGAATGAGAATTGTGTGTGTTCTATTCAATACAATACCTATTACACTAATAATAAATAATAGTATTAACATTATTCTCATTCAAGCCCACCTTTTATTCATTCATAAATAAGACCTAAAACTAAACAAATTATAAACAAAATTATTATTCATTGCCCTTTTAAAGATACTAAATTGGAAGAAACACTTCAAGGAAACAAATAAGTAATTTCCAAATCGAAAATTAAAAATAAAACCCCTATTAGAAAAAATCTTATAGAAAAAGGTTGTCCTGGCATATTTATGGGGTTGAAGCCACATTCGTAAACAGAAACTTTTTCTTTGTCTGGACTTTTGTCAGACAATAAAATAGAGAATATTGATATAATAAAAGATAAAACAAAACTAAAAAATAATCAGTAAAATAATACTTTAAATTCTAAATTCATGAATTATTTCTTCTTTGTTGAGTGCTCAATTGTTGCTTTCTTCTATCACTAGCTTCCAAACCCAACAAAATGGCTCCAACTAGTCCTATAAGAAGCAAAATGGTAAGAATTATAAACGGGAAAATATAAGTAGTGTAAACTATTTCCCCAATAATATGTAAATGGTCATTAAAATTAAAGGTTAGGCCTTCATAAGAAATACTCTGACCCATAATTTTTATTTTAGACCTAATGAATATACCTTCAGTCCCTGTTGCACTAAAAACAATCATGATAGGTATAACATTGTAAACAGGGCTTCTGTTATGCTGATTGACTTCCAACATCATTACTACAAATAAAAATAATATAACAATAGCTCCAACATAAACTATAATTAAAACTAATGGAATAAAGTCTAATCTTAGACTAATCAGTAATGCAGCACCAATTAGAAAACTTAAGACTAACCAAAACACAGATTGTATCGGGTTAGTTGCTATTACAGTCATAACAGATGTCAATACAAGTAACATAGAAAAAAATTTAAAGAAATACATCAAAGAACAATGGATTTGAACCATTACTAATAATTTTGAAGATTATCCGATCTACTTGATCAAGTTCTTTCAAGTATAAGTTCCCTTATACTTACTATGTTACGACTTACTTTACCTAAGTAAAGGCGACGGGCAATTTGTACTCATATTTTAAATCATTCAGCGAAACATTCTATTTTCGCTTACTGTTAAATTCTCTTTCATTCACTATTTCAAGTAAACTCTAAAATTATTTCTCGATTGGAATAATTATTGTAACGCATTATATCCCCATTCATAAGAGCCATAATACCTGACTTTAACCATGGTTATGAACTGTAAGTTCAATTAAGACGGCCATGCAGCACCTGATAACAAGAATGGGTAAGGTTTTTTGCGGGTTATCAAATTAAATAACGCGTTCCTCTAATAACATAATAAACAGCCAAAATTTTTGATTTTCACTTTTACAAGTATACTATTCAGGTAGATAAAAACGACTTAAAGATTTACTAGGGTATCTAATCCTATTTAATATTCTTTTTTCCTATTTCAGGTTACTTTATACATTTGGGATTAATTTTATTGTTTTATTCTACCAATTCAATAACCTTCTATGTATATAAAATTACCCTACATACAACCTTTTTATTTATAAAAATTAATTTCTTAAGTATAACCGCGTCTGCTGGCACTTAATTAGACAAAATTTATTTAAATAACTATATCTAACTTTCATTAATTGTATAATATTCTTTACTGCTGTAAATTTTACCTTGTTTCATTTAAAACGTGGCCTTAGCTTTGCGTTTTAGGTTTTATAACAATTTACATTACAAATCCTGATACAATTTAAATATTATTAAATTTTACTCACTTGTACACTTTCGTTAACATGTATAAATAATTTAAACACTTTTAATTCTCCAAAATCAAAAGAAGGGGGTGAGATGAGGAAATAAATAAAAATTATGAGTGAAAGACTATAGCTTGCGATTCTTCCAATATGATATTGGCTGAGTTGGGAAGAACTTGAAATTATAGTATTTGACCCTCCATAAGGACCTAGTACTTCAATAAACTGATTATCTAACAATTTGTAAGTGGAACGAAATCCTGTATCCAAAGTATAATTTATTAAATAATTTTTTGTTATTGGGTCCCAATATCAGGCTCTTGAGAAAATTTCGTAAACATATAAAATAATACCTATAAACGGAAATTTTCAAGTGATGAGTATAAAATAAGTTAAAGAGATAGCAAAAAGAGAACCTATTATAGTTAATATAAGAGGATAAAATTTGTTTATATTAGGGAGAATGGGAGGGGAATTGTCTACCATAATATAATTCGCCATTAAAAACCCCACAAATATGCTGAATAAAAATAGTATTAATAATGGTGTGAACAAATTCCATTTCCCTTCGTGTAATATCTTAGAAGTTTTCATAGATACTGCAGGTTCTGTCAAAAAAGTATAACATATTAACCTAAAAGAATAGAATGCCGTTAAAAAGGTTGTTAATAAACCTAATCATAAGGCGAAAGATAAATAATGGTTTTGATATACTAATTCTAATAATAAATCTTTAGAATAAAAACCAGTTAAAAAAGGTAAACCAGCTAAAGACAAGGAACCTACTATTATACAAATATAAGAAAGTGGTAATGTAGCTTTTAACCCTCCTATCTTTCTCATATCTTGTTCGTTATTTACTGCATGAATAATGGAACCTGCACTTAAAAATAACAGAGCTTTAAAAAATCCATGATTAAATAGATGAAATAACCCACAATGGTAATGGGAAAATCCACATATCATAACCATGTAACCTAATTGACTACAGGTAGAATAGGCTATTACTTTTTTTAGATCGCTTTGTACTAAACCAATCGTTCCGCTCATAAAAGCAGTTAATGCTCCTAAAAATATGACTATTAATAATATTAAAGGGGTACCCTCTAAAACTGGGGATATTCTTATCAACAGAAACACACCAGCAGTAACCATAGTAGCAGCATGAATTAAAGCTGATACCGGAGTAGGTCCTTCCATGGCATCGGGTAACCATGTATGAAGACCAATTTGTGCTGACTTTGCCATTACGCCAATAATTAACATTATGTTTATTCAATTAAATATATTTTCTAAGTTAGAAAATATTGTTAGACCCATAAAAGAATTAAATTTCAATAACCCTGATATATTCCACAAAGATACTATACCTAAAAGCAAACCTACATCCCCAACTTTGTTAACAACCATTGCTTTTATTGCTGCTTTATTGGCTTGTATTCTTGTATACCAAAAATTAATTAGTAAATAAGAAGTAAGGCCAACCCCTTCTCATCCTATAAACATTTGAACAATATTATTTGCTGTTACTAAAATTAACATAAAAAAGGTAAATAAAGATAAATAACCCATAAACCTAACAATGTGAGGGTCACCATCCATATAAGAAGTGGAAAATAAATGAACTAAAAGAGAAACCATAGTTATCAACATAAGCATACAATTAGTTATATGATCGAAATACGTAGATAGAGGGACTGATAAAATTCCGACATTAAATCAGGTTGTTAAGTTTATACTTAAATTAACACCAGAATTTCATTCAACAAAAATAAGTAAAGACAAAAAGAAAGATATGGCCAAACAAATATTACTTATTATTTTAGCTCCATTCATACCTATTTGCCTTCCTAAAAATAAGCAAATAAAAAAACTCATTAAAGGTAAGTATATTATAAGTGTGTACATTAGAAGTTTATAAAAGAACTAATAAAAATGAAAATTGGAGTTGGCTTAATTATAACTAATGAAGACAAATAGATAATTGGGCACAATAAGTATAGCCCTTCGGAGAATTTATTTAGTGAAAAAACTCTTCTTCAACTGTTAAAAAAAAGATTTCTTTCAAAGTAAATAACTTTTATTAACCTTAAATAATAAGCAGCTCCAATAAAAGAAAATATAACACATAAAACACATAAAAAAATATAACTTGTATCTAAAAGAGAAATAAGTAACAATCATTTACTAATAAACCCCGTTAGGGGGGGGATTCCAGCTAAAGAAAGTATTAATACCATTATAACTACATTCTCTAGTTGGTTTTTTTGTCTATTCTGTAATTCAACTAAATAACTATCTTTAGTTAAATTTAATTGTATTATAGAAAAAATTAATGCTATTAGAGTCGTCATATAAACAAAAATATAAAAATTTGGTAATAATAAATATTGAGACGTAATAGAAGAAAACAACAGAATTAAGAATCCTATATGAGTTATACCACTATAACCTAACAATCTTTTCATTTTTGTTTGGTTTAAAGCACCAAGAACCCCTATTATTACAGAGATACTGGCACTTATTATTAATAATTTAGTAACTGATTGAATTTGAAAAATAAAATAAATTACACTAAGCTTGGAAATTGTACTTAATATACCGATAGTTCTTCAGTTACTCCCTTCATAAATATCTGGGACTCAAAAATGTAAGGGTGCTAACCCCACTTTGAAGAACAAAGGTAATATTATCATACTCCAACTTAAATTAGATAATAAATTATTATAATTATAATTTCTATACTCATAAATGTCTAAACTTAAACCTTGAGAAAAAATCAATGTTGTGCCTAGTAAAAATATTCCTGAAGACAAGGCCCCCAAAATGAAATATTTTAAACCAGCTTCAGAACTTTTTAACCATAATCGATTTTTTGATATTAAAATAAAAATGGGAAAAGTTTGAAGTTCTAATCCTAGATAGAGGACAAACAAATTGTCCGTTAATATAACAACTAAAGCCCCACCAAAAACTGTTCAATTTAAGAATCGTTCTTGTCAGTCTTTGTTGCTGTTTAAAAATAAAAAAATAATAATGAGTAATAAGATTACTCAAATCTTTCAACTCGATAGATTGATTAATAAATGGTAATATGATGACTGAAAAAATATAAATGCAACAGAAGCTACAAATAATATTATTCATTTGTCTTGCAATCATTATCCTTTCTTCCTACCACCACCGCTAACTCTTCTGCCTACTAAGACAAATATTACGGCGGAGATGAAGAAGTAAAAAATTGTAATTACATCTAAGTACTGAAATACGAAAAGTGTGAAATCCAATTGTGACATATAACCAGGAAAAGAGTCGAACTTTTATCTTCCAGAACATGAATCTGACGACTTACCTTTAGTCTACCTGGTAAAGGGTTAGCTACCTCACCAATATATACAGACGTATAGAAATAGTCATACTACATCTACGAAGTGCCAATACCAACTGGCAAACTCAAATCCTATATGGTGAGATTTTGTGAAATGGGAGTAGTTTAATCTTATTAAACAAATTGCTAAAAATATAGTACCAATTAGTACATGTAAACCATGAAAACCAGTTGCTACAAAGAAAGTTGAACCATAAACTGAATCTGCTATAGAAAACGGAGCTTCTATATATTCAATAGCTTGAAGTAAAGTAAAAAAAGCACCTAAAAATATTGTTAAACCCAAACTTTTCAATGCTTGATCCCTGTTACCACATACTATACTATGATGTGCCCAAGTTACAGTAGCACCAGAACTCAATAAAATAGCAGTATTTAATAAAGGTACTCCAAATGGATTTAAAGCATGTATTCCTTGAGGGGGCCACATAACTCCTATTTCAACTGATGGAGATAAACTACTATGAAAAAATGCCCAAAAAAAAGAGAAAAAAAATAATACTTCAGATACTATAAATAGTATAAATCCTAATTTCAATCCTTTTATGGTAGCTACTGTGTGAAATCCCATAAAAGTACTTTCACGAACAACATCTTTTAACCATAAATATAAAACTAAAAATAAACTAAAAGTACCGATAATTAATAATGAGGGTTTGGAAAAATGAAAGTAGATAACAGCCCCCAAAGTAGTTATTAGAGCACTACAACTAAGTAAATAGGGCCAGGGGCTAGGATCTACTAAGTGATAAGGGTGAACAAACCTATATTGAATTTTGTTAATTTTATGTTTCACTACATTCATTAATGTAGATGGTAACTATCCTTTAAATAAATCAAACTTAGTAAAGAAAAAACATAAGCTTGTATTACTAATACACCTAGTTCTAAACAAGTCATGGCTATTATTATAAGAGTACTAAAAATACTAAAAGTAGGTGCTGCCCATAATAACTTACAACCAAATTCTGATATAATGGACAATAATAGGTGGCCTGCAGTTAAATTGGCAGCAAGACGTAAACCCAAAGCAATGGGCCTAGAAATATTACTCACCAATTCTATGCCTACCAGTAATGGAGACATATAAAGAGGAGCTCCAGGAGGGAAAAACTGACTAAGAAAATTAAATTTAAATTTTACAAATCCATATATTATAACCCCTAACCATACACTTAAAGCCATACCAAAAGTTACAGATATATGAGTAGTAGTAGGAAAAGCAAACAAAAAGAAACCAAAGGCATTCATGAAAAGAATAAATAGGAATAAACTTAATAAAGGCAAAGTAAAATATTTATTATCAAAATTTTCTTTAACTTGATCTTGTCAATGATCTATTATAATTTCTATAACGCTTTGAATACGGGTAGGAATTATATAACTCTTATTTAAAAAATAAATAACTAATAATGCACAAAACACTATTAGTAATGAATCTGAAATAAGGGGGTGAAATATTTGAATAACTATAAATTGATCAAAATAAGAACACATTATAATTCTTCTTTTTGGTCTATTACCCATTTAATAAAGTCTTTCATAGGAACTACTTCCATTACTATAGGCATAAATGAATGATCCGAACCACATATTTCTGAACATTGACCATAATACACTCCAGTTCGTTTTGCTAAAAATCTTACTTGATTTAACCTACCAGGAATTGCGTCAGCCTTTACCCCTAGAGAGGGTATTGCAAAAGAATGAATAACATCTGCCCCAGTGATTATAACTCTTACTTCGGAATTTACTGGTAATACAACTCTATTATCTACTTCTAGTAGTCTCATATCTCCTAGATTTAAATCACTACTATTAACCATATAAGAATCAAATTCTATTGATCCTTCTTCTATATCTGAGTATTCGTAAGACCAATATCATTGGTGACCAACTGCTTTTATAGTTATAAAAGGGTCTGTTACTTCATCTAGACAATATAGAAGTTGTAAAGATGGGAAAGCAATACCAACTAATATTACTGCAGGTATTATAGTTCATATAATCTCGATTAGTGTACCATGAGTTAAATACTTATAATAACTTTTATTTACAAAAGCTGATACCATTAACCAACCTACTAATATTGTTATAAAAACCACAACAAACATAACATTGTCATGAAATTTAACTAGTTGTTCCCCTAATGGTGAACCAACATCTGGAAAACTAATCTGAGAAAATTCGGGACCGTCAAAATAAATTTTATTTATCATTTAAACCCAAGCGTAAAACTTTTGATTTAAGAAAAGTTTTACGGGGGGAAAAGTATTTCTTATTGTTTTATCTGATAAGGGTTTAAATTTAAAAGTTCTATCTTTTATCTAACAAGATTATATAAAAAGAATTGAAACATCTTAGTAATTAATAAAGAATTATTTAATAGTAATGGCGAATGAAATTAAAAAGATGAAAATAAAATAATCGTTAATAAACCACTAATATAGAAAGTACTGTGAAGGAAATCATTAAAAGACAATACGATAAAATTGAGATTCAATTACCTTTTGTATAATGGATTTACAAGTAAAAATGAAGTAAAATTAATATTTAATAATTGATAATTTCATTACCCGAAACCATATGATCTAGTCTTGAACTATTGTAGAAATAACTAATGAATGTAGAAAAATTCTTAGGGGATTTAAGATTAGCAGCGAAAAACTAATCGAATATGGAAATAGCTGGTTCTTTGTGAAATTTATAGAAGTAAAATGTTTTATTAAAACATAAAGATTTTAAGTTTAAACATTTAAAATCTAAAAGGAAAAAACCTTAACCAAAACTTAATATACAAATATTAGAATTTAATTCATGTTTTTAAAACAAAGAAAGTAGGCTTAGAGACAGCCTTAATTTAAAGAAAACGTAACAGTTCACCTTTTTTAAAACATTATATAATTAAGTTATACTAATTTAAAAAGTTTGATAATGGTAACAAAGCGTTCTACGTTAAAATTAGAAATAAGTAGAAGTGATAATGTAAATATGAGTAAAAATAATTTATTTCTAATGGTTTCTATTTAAAATTTTGAATAGGGAAATACAAGTTCTAAATAAAAAATGAAAACTATTAATACCAATAAAAAAAGATAATAGAAAATCTTGTACTTAACTAAATCAAGTAGAAATAAAAAATATATAAATTCTTTTTAAGGAACTCGGCAAACTAAATATCGACTGTTTACCAAAAACATAGCTATGATTAAAATTCAAAGTGTAACCTGCCCAGTGGTTGATTATTGGAATAAAAGCCTAAAATTCAATTAAACGGATGCGGTATTCTGACCGTAATAAAGTAGCATAATCCTTCGCCACCTAATTAGTGGATAGTATGAATGGTTGAACGAATTTTTAGCTGTCTTAATTAGAATGTTGTGAAATTGAAATAATAGTTAAGATGCTATTTTAAATTGTAAGACGAAAAGACCCTATAGAGCTTAACTATTTCTTTCTATATTAAGGAATTTTAAATAATTACGAAAAGAAAGTTAGGTAGTTTAGTTGGGGCGACTGCCTTTTAATTAAAACAAAGGTAAACAATGTAATTAATTACTTATTGTATAATATATAAATTTAACAGTTATTAAAGTAGGTAATAATGACCCGTTATTATTAAAAAAGAAAAGTAACGATCAATAAATAAAAGCTACCTTAGGGATAACAGGATAATTTTAATTTAGAGACCATATCGAAGTTAAAGTTTGTCACCTCTATGTTGAATTGAGATATCCATGTAACGCAGAAGTTATAAAGGGTGGGTCTGTTCGACCTTTAAAATCTTACATGATTTGAGTTCATTCCGTCGCAAGACAGGAAGGTTTCTATCTACAATTAAAAATTAAAATTTTCTAGTACGAAAGGAAAGAAATATTTAAAAAAAATCAAAACATTTTATAAAATTGAAAAAATATAATTATTCATTTTAAATAAATACTCACCCAGGCAAATTGGTACACCAACCCTTAGCCCCCCCCC